TATATCCACGTCTTGATTTAAAGGAATTCCTAAGAATCCAACGAACAAAGTAAATATAATTAATATAAGTATTGGGAATAACATCGTATTATCCGATTCATAAGGATACAAAGAAGTCTTGATATTGCCAAAATTCGGAATAGAAAGAAAGGGTGGGGTCATATTTCTTACATTCTCATCAATTTTATATACTCTATTTGAAAAAAAAGAAGGACGTCCATTCTTATTCATTTTTAATAAAGTTACCAAACGAAAGTTTTTGTTACTTATTTTTGAACCTTCTTTACCCCATAGCGATATTGAATATAAGGGGGTATTCCTTTTTCCACTGTAATTTTGAAAATGAACGTTTAAATGTCCTTCAAAAGTAAGTAAATAAATCCGACACATATAAAATGCCGTTAATCCCGCCGTAGACCAAGCTATTATTGCAAAAATAGGTGAATACAACCAACTATCATTAAGAATTTCATCTTTGGACCAAAAACAAGCAAGGGGTGGAATACCGCAAAGAGAAAGTGTACCTAAAAAAAAAGAATTTTTTGTAATTGGTACATGTTTTGTTAAACCTCCCATAAGCACCATATTCTGACTTTTTTTTGGACAATACCCAACAAGAGTTTCCATTGAATGAATAACGGATCCCGATCCTAAGAACAATAATGCTTTAGAATAAGCATGAGTAATCAAATGAAATAAAGCACTGCGATAAGACCCCATACCTAAAGCTAACATCATATAACCCAATTGAGACATTGTGGAATAGGCTAAACCCCTCTTAATATCTTTTTGAGCAAGAGCTAAAGTAGCTCCTAAAAAAACTGTTATTATCCCTATCAAAGAGATAAAATTCATTATGGGGGGTATGACTATGAAAAGAGGCATAAGTCGGGCTACAAGAAAAATGCCCGCTGCTACCATCGTAGCAGCATGTATAAGGGCCGAAATAGGAGTAGGCCCTTCCATCGCATCAGGTAACCATACATGAAGAGGAAATTGTGCAGATTTAGCAATCGCACCGGCAAATAAAAGAACAGCGCACAAAGTAAGAAATAAAAAATCGACCTCATTATTAGAAATCAAGTTATTGAATATTTGGAATGAATCACGAAATTCGAAACTCCCCGTTACCCAATAAAACCCTAAAATGCCTAATAATAAACCAAAATCGCCAACACGATTAGTTACAAAGGCTTTTTGACAAGCCTTTGCTGCAACAGGTCGTGTGAACCAAAATCCTATTAATAGATACGAACACATTCCAACTAATTCCCAAAAAATATAAATTTGTATCAAATTTGAACTAGTAACTAATCCCAACATAGAAGTACTGAAAAAACTCATATAAGCAAAAAATCTCAAATACCCGTGATCATGAGACATATAATTATCACTATAAATAAGAACCAAAATTCCAACAGTAGTGATTAGTATTGACATAATAGAAGTAAGTGGATCGATCAAGTATCCGAATTCTAACGAAAAATCATTATTAATAATCCAAGACCATACATATTGATAGACAGAACTACTATTTATTTGCTGAATAGAAAGATTCATCGAAAAAATCATGACTATACTTAACAACAAAACGCTCTGAAAAGCCCACATCCGGCGAAGACTTTTTGTTGCCGTCGGAAAAAGAAGAAGTCCCAACCCTATTAACATAGGAACTGGAAGTGGAAGAAAAGGTATTATCCACGCATATTGATATGTCTGTTCCATAAAAAAAGTTTTTTATTCTTAATTAATTGTTTCCGATTCACCGGATCTTACCTTTCGAAAAAGTCAATAAAAAATCAAGATATGCACTAAATGATTTAAGAAGTTTATATTAGTATTTATTATATTCTGAGTCTTTTCAAAACCGTTCAAATATTCAAAAAAGAAGTTACAATTGGTCAAATGATATGACCAAGTGACATATAAAAAAACGAACACTTATAATAGGATAGGAATAGGAAAATAAAAATATAATAATTTATCGTAATCGTAATCAAAATTTATATTCATAGAACAAGGATAAAAATTTAGCCTAAAAAGAGTACTTGACGCGGATACGAATTATAAGATTAACTAAGGTCATCGGTCTAATGAAAAAAACTCTTGATTTTAGTTAGTTTATTTCAATTCATTAACTAATTTTCAATTAATTAACTAATTCATTATGCGATTGATTGTTTTCCATTTCAATCAAAACAATTTATTAGTAAAGTTTAGAAAAAAATGGAACTAAAATGAACTTTTTAGCGAGAAAGGATCAAAAATGACTGAGATCCTTTTTTATCAAACCACGTATCTTTTAACAGATTTATTACTAGTCTCATTTGAATTTGAAAATTCAATTTAGTTGTATTTTTTTCTAGTTTGACTATCAATTTATTAGTCAAAAGTACAATCCTGGTATTTTATTACATGTAAATCAAGTATAGAATGCCGAAAATAAAGGTCTTTTAGATTCTTTTTTTATTTTATTAAGTTTGATTTGATTTTGATGACATGCAGATTCTAAAGATATAACTTTGAGAGATAAACAACGCGAACCAATAGTTCCAAACCAAAAATTAATTTTTGGTTTTACGGCATATTTTGTTATTTCGAGTCATTTTTGATCCAGTTTTCATGGATCTTTGACATATCTATATTTCTTTTTTATGAAGAGTATATTATTTAGAGAAAAAATAGATAATGAATAAGAATAATAATAGAACAATAGATGTCTTTCACATCCAACTATAACAATGAGTAACTTCTTCATTTTTAAATGGCAGTTCCAAAAAAACGTACTTCGATATCAAAAAAGCGTATTCGTAAAAATATTTGGAAAATGAAAGGCTATTGGGCGTCGTTAAAAGCTTTGTCATTAGGGAAATCTCTTTCTACCGGGAATTCAAAAAGTTTTTTTGTACGACAAACAAATAAGTCCTAAAATATTGGAATAATCCAAATGCATTTGATTCAAAGTTCATATTAATATGAAATAGAATCTTAATGTTATGTCTAAAAGAATAATTCTTTTATTTTCTGAATTCTAAATCTAAAAATCTAAATAAAAAAATAAATACAATTTTTTATTTTTTTTTTATGTTTTCACTCATATTTTGGTGGTGGGGAGTCTTTTTTTCCCCATCGACCTTTACAATTCCAATAAATAAAAATTTTTATCTTTTTCGGGAAGGGCAGATTGTTGAAACTAATGGATTCCATGTTAAAAACTAGCTTCTTAATTTATTGCATTTAGCATATGTAATGGATTTACCATATATTTCCAATTGTCAGATCATCAATAAAAGAATCAATAAAAGAACTTGATTGTTGAGATATTATTATATTATGTACAAGTGTCAATTTGCAGTACTCCAAATACAAAATAGTTTTTGATTCATTGAGAAAATTTCTTTTTTGTTTCAAATTTATGATTATGAAATCAGATAAACCAGAAATAATCACATGACAATAAGCGTAAAAAATGAAAAAAGTTTTTTTATTCTAGCGAGAGATTTCTATAGCTGCAAGAGTTCGATTTTAGAATCGCATAAACTACGTAAAAAGCCCTAAGATAAATGGACACTTAAAGAAAAATAAATGAAACCAATGAATCTTCAAATCTTCAAATTGACTTTTGAACTCATTTTTTTTATCAATTTAATTTTTACTAAAAAAACATATTTGATTGAATTGACTTGTTCAATCTCGACTATTGAATATAAATAGGCTATTATGAATTCGAGCAAGCCGCTATGGTGAAATCGGTAGACACGCTGCTCTTAGGAAGCAGTGCTAGAGCATCTCGGTTCGAGTCCGAGTGGCGGCATGCCATCTTCTAAACGAGATCCAATAGATCCTATAATAAAAATAAATGAAATTCCCAATAATTAATATTAATATGGGGGATCCCCACCTTCTTTTTTATGATATTTTCAACTTTAGAGCATATATTAACTCATATTTCCTTTTCTATTGTTTCAATTGTGATTACAATTCATTTGATAACCTTATTGGGCAATGAAATCATAAAACCATATGATTCGTCAGAAAAGGGGATGCTAGCTACTTTTTTATGTCTAACAGGATTATTAATCACTCGTTGGATTTATTCGGGCCATTTCCCACTAAGTGATTTATATGAATCATTAATTTTTCTTTCATGGAGTTTCTCCCTTATTCATATAGTGCCCTATTTAAAAAAACGAAAAAATTATTTAACCACAATAACTGCCTCAAGTACTATTTTTACCCAAGGCTTTGCTACGTCGGGTCTTTTAAATGAAATACATAAACCCACAATATTAATACCCGCTCTACAATCGGAGTGGTTAATAATGCACGTAAGTATGATGATATTGAGCTATGCGGCTCTTCTTTGTGGATCATTATTATCAGTAGCACTTCTAGTCATTACATTTAGAAAGATTTTTTATAGTTCTAAAAGTAATAATTTATTAAAATTAAATGAATCTTTTTCATTTGGTGAAATCCAATACAATAATGAAAGAAATAATATTTTTAAAAAAACTTCTTTTTTTTATGCTAAGAATTATTACAAGGCCCAATTGATTCAACAATTAGATTATTGGAGTTATCGTGTGATTAGCCTAGGATTTATCTTTTTAACCATAGGGATTCTTTCAGGAGCAGTATGGGCTAATGAAGCATGGGGATCATATTGGAGTTGGGATCCAAAGGAAACTTGGGCTTTTATTACTTGGATCGTATTCGCAATTTATTTGCATACTCGAACAAATAAAAATTTGCAGGGGACAAATTCCGCAATTGTGGCGACTCTAGGCTTTCTTATAATTTGGATATGCTATTTTGGGGTCAATCTATTAGGAATTGGGCTACATAGTTATGGTTCATTTACGTTAACCTCTAGTTAAATAAAAGAAAAGTTATTACGAATACAAACAGAATGCAATGCAATACAGTGTATATAAAACACATTGTGTCAACCGGCGAGAACCGCGCGAATCAAGTAGTGTAGTGATTCACGCGGTTCT